TGTTAAAAAAAAAAGAAATAGGACTGGAATCGACACATTGATTTTTTTTTTCGCAATTATTTCGAACCGTATGCATCCAAAGGTGCACGTACGGTTCCTCAGGGATACAATTTTGCCCTAATCAACCGACTTCATCGAGAAAGATTACTTTTTTTAGGCCAAGAGGTTGATAGCGAGATCTCGAATCAACTTGTTGGTCTCATGGTATATCTCAGTATAGAAGATGATACTAGGGATCTTTATTTGTTTATAAATTCTCCAGGCGGATGGGTAATACCAGGAATAGCCATTTATGATACTATGCAATTTGTGTCACCGGATGTACATACAGTATGTATGGGATTAGCCGCTTCAATGGGATCTTTCATTCTGGTCGGAGGAGAAATTACCAAACGTCTAGCATTCCCTCACGCTTGGCGCCAATGAGTTTTTTTATTTGAGAAAAAAAAAGAATACTATGCCTTCGCTGTATCGAATATGAATCAAATAAAGAATAAGTAATAATAGCATGGCACTTCGAGTTCGATATGAACAAACCATTATTGTTTTTTTTCTAACATGAGATTTTGTATCGAGATAGTAGTATGAAAGAAGGGTTATTCCCAATTTGATTTTATGTGTCAAGCAAGAGTAAATTTCAGCGTCACAAACCATTATTCTTCCACACTAGAAGTCTCTTTCTTATTTTTATGTTATGAGAGAAAGAGTCAAAAAAAATGGAAAAAATCATTTTCTCCTTCTTGGATCGTATCAAAAAGAAACTTTGGGATTGCTAAACCACAAACGAGATAAATAGATAAATATATAAAGCAACAGAACCATCATAGTATTTTTTTTACTACTACGAAAGGAAGGGTGGTAAATGGATCATTTAACGATTTGGATCGGATGGGTTCTATTTATTCTTTTCGATAGAATTTCTTCTATCGAAAAAAGAAATTCCATTGCAGAGCCGTATGCAATGTACAAAAGATGCCCGTACGGTTGTTTAATTCTATTTTTTATTGTTATTTTGATTCCCCCTTACTTTAACCCAATCGTGCGATATATAGATAGAAGAACCGTTCATGATGTTATATCATCAGGGTTATGATTCACCAACCTGCTAGTTCTTTTTACGAGGCACAAGCAGGGGAGTTTATCCTGGAAGCAGAAGAATTATTGAAGCTTCGCGAAACTCTTACAAAAGTTTATGTACAAAGAACGGGCAACCCTTTATGGGTTATATCCGAAGATATGGAAAGGGATGTTTTTATGTCAGCAACAGAAGCCCAAGCTCATGGCATCGTTGATCTTGTAGCGGTCGAAAATGAAAATACTGGGGATTCCGTATAAATATACGAAATCCATTGAAAAATTCGAATTTTCCGTGTGAATAGAAATCATTCATAATCATCAATCATCAGGTTAAGATTGATCTAAGCCAACCCGCTCTATTCTATCTAGAATGAGATTCTATAGACACGCTATGCCAACCATTAAACAACTTATTAGAAACGCAAGACAGCCAATAAGAAATGTCACGAAATCTCCCGCTCTTCGAGGATGTCCTCAGCGTCGAGGAACATGTACTAGGGTGTATGTGCGACTCGTTCAGTTCAGATCATGAGTTTGAAGAAATGCAAAAATTTTTTCCAGTATCAACGACCACTACCAATGAATTAGGATAGATAGAGTGGAAGACGGCCATTTAATTGATTATTATCTAAAAATGAAAATCTATCATATACCTAATTATGTTATGAATTTATGGTTTCTATTGGTGCAAATCCAATCACTCCGTTTGAGATGAGAAGGAATTCTCCATTGGTAACAAATAGTTATCCATTAAGCGGAGGAAAAAGGTTATGCTCCTATTCTTGAAAAAACGGACTAACAGGGTCAGCTACCTAGCCAACTTTCAGAATTAAATGCCGTCACTGTATGGATAGCTTTTTTGTGAAAAGGACTATTACATTTATAATTAGAATAAAAAAAAAAAATTCTAATTGAAAAATGGATGGGTAGAGCCAAAGAGTGTGAACTATACAAGTTCACAAGAAAATTCGATGAAATGAAAGAAGAGGCTCCGGTGTATAGAGAGGACCTCACCGTTTCAGAAGTTGCCATAGAAACGAGGGAACCCACTATTCTTTTTTATTTAGTTGCAGTCGAATTTCTTATTTCCAGGCGAGATACCTTGAAGAAAGAAAAAATCGTGGTCGGGAAGGTCATAGTCGCAAAAGCCATTGGAATTTATATTTTATATATCGGAAGAATCCGTTTTGTTATTAATCGACCGGAGGAAAAGGATGACTGAAAGAAGAGAAATCAATTAGTTATTCAATAAAGTTTCATTTGATTCAATGACCAGAGTTAAACGAGGATATACAGCTCGGAGACGTCGAAAAAAGATTCGTTTATTTGCATCAACCTTTATAGGGGCTCATTCAAGACTTACTCGAACGACTACTCAACAAAGAATGAGAGCTTTGGTTTCTTCTCATCGAGATAGGAGAAGGAAAAAGAGAGATTTTCGTCGTTTGTGGATCACTCGGATAAATGCGGTAACTCGTGAGGATAGGCTATTCGAGAGTTATAGCCTATTCATCCACAATCTGTACAAGAGACAATTGCTTCTGAATCGTAAAATACTTGCGCAAATAGCCCTATCAAATAAGAATTGTTTTGATATTATTTCAAATAAAATCATCAATCAATAAGAAAATACAAATCAAATAAAGGAAGAAAAGAATCTTAATAGAATCTATTATACAGGAAACAAGAATGATTGAAACAGGATTTCCCGGAGAATGGACTCCGGGAAGATAGAAGAAAAAGAAATTCAGATTTGAGTAGTAGGAATAAACGAACATCTTTCAAGAAAAAAAGATTTCTTCCCCATTTTTCCTTTTTTAAAATACAAGAATCAAATCTGTATTCTAGTTTTTTTCGAGCAAAACATTAATATGAGCTTGAGTTCCGATTGGAGTTTTGAGGAGTATATCTATTTATTTTTGGTTCTAGGACCAGTAGTTCTAGGGATCGACTCCACTCTCTCCAATTGTTTCTCATTATTACGAAAAGGTAACGAAGATAAAATACGAGCTTGTTTTATAGCAATAGTAATTAATCGTTGTTGTTTCAAGGTCAACCTATTCGTCCGTCTAGATAAGATTTTTCCTTGTTCACTAATAAATCGACTAATTAAACTCATGTTTCTATAATCGATTCGATCCCCCGATCCAATTGGGGGTAAACGCCTACGAAAAGATCGCTTGGATTTACGAAAAGGTTGTTTGGATTTATCCATGGTTTGCTTATTCCTTGTTTGTTTATTCCTTATATCTAAAATAATCTAGAAAATAGAATTCTATTTTTTTTTTCTTATTCATTTAAGATTCGACCAAAATAGGATTTGGTTTGTATTATATATGTTAAGATGTAAAGTTCTTACTCTTACCGCTACTTGGAAAAATAACACAAGCATTCTGTTCCCTCTATTTCTTTATTTCCCCATGAATCGTATACTTTTGACAATAGCGACAAAATTTTCTAAATTCTAATCGATTGGGTGTATTGTGTCGATTCTTTTGAGTAATATATCTAGAAATGCCCGGCGATTCTTTATTTACACCCTTTCGAACACAACAGGTACATTCCAAAATAACTATAATTCTGATATCTTTACCCTTGGCCATGAACCTCCTTTTCATTTTGGATCGACTTCACTTTAGAACTCTCCTCATTTTATTTTTGATCCGAACCAAATAAAAAGAAAATAAAAAAAGAATCTAGATTCTATAATCTATATTCATATATGTATATTAATAAAAGTTACTAATTAGAAATGAAATTTGTAAATATTTTCTTTTTCGAATTATTAGAATTCGAATGACTTCGAAGTACTATAATCTAAAATCTAATTACTATGAATTACTATAACTATAAAGAAAGAGAGTCATATTCATTAATAGAAGAATATTCAGAATATCGTAATAATTAATTAATACAATTTTTTCTAACTATGAATTATTCCTATCCTAATCTCAGTATTTTCTTCTTTCTATGTTAGAATCTCGTGGAACCGCCCCTAGACTGGATACACATTTCCATTTCTTTTCCCCCAAATTCTATCGTAGATTCACTGTATTTTGACTGAGGTTCGGATACGACTTTTTCTTTCTCTTTCTTTTTTTTTAGGATAGAAAATAAAAAGGGAGCGAAATTGAAGCCATGTTACGTAGAATTGTATCTCAAATCTTCTTCATTTCTTCACAGATCAATACAAGAATTCAATCAGGATGAAAAAAAGGGGAATGACAAGGCATCTGGAAATAAACGATTAATTTCTATCAATAGACCTGCTAAAGACCCAAACCATAGAGTGGTTAGCACAGGTGCCGTTGAGAGATATGTTTTTAGATCTCGCATTGAAAATCCTCCTTCTTCTTTTATTTTCTATTTTTTTTTCTTATTTATTTTAATTCTTTATTTGTATTGTATATTGTAATACATATATAGTCCTAGTTCGATATTCTAATACATAGATCATAGATAACCCGATCTTTTAGTTCAAGATCATTTGTTTTTGCTCGAAATGAAATTAGAATTAGGAATTACTAACTAAAATGCATAATGATATTACAATGTACCCAGCAGATTGAATTTTGCCGCCCCCTAAAAAAAAGAATGACAAGAACATTCTCTACCTATCTATATAGGTAGAGCAAAAAAGTAAGGATGTGGAAAACAAGACATGTATTTTATACAATGACACTGTACAACAATTTTTAAAAGGGATGTAGCGCAGCTTGGTAGCGCGTTTGTTTTGGGTACAAAATGTCACGGGTTCAAATCCTGTCATCCCTACCTATTCTTTCTCCTATGGACAGTTACGAGGGATTCGTTGAGTAAGATCGGGAAAATTTGGACATAATCTTTCTTTTTTACATACTATATGTAAAAAATACCCCGAGGGGGGTAAAAAAATCCTTTGTTATAGGATATAAGAAAGCGCT